GGGGAGCAAAAAAACCTTTCGGACGAAATAGAAATAAAAGAGGGATCCTTTCTATTGCTATCGGAGATATTTCTTTCGAATCGTTATATAAAATATAAACGGGATTTCTGATACAATTCGTATATACCTATAGAATAAAGAAATTAGAATAAAGAAATAGAAAATAAAGAAATAGAAAGGAATACTTTTATCAATTTTGATTTGATTTGATACGTTACATATGAATTCGCCTTTTGCAATTGGGAGAGATGGCTGAGTGGACTAAAGCGTCGGATTGCTAATCCGTTGTACGAGTTATTTGTACCGAGGGTTCGAATCCCTCTCTCTCCGCTCCCTCTGCTCGCTTGAGATTTCTTTTTCTAATTTTAACCTGTGTGTGTTTTTTTTTTTATCATAGATAAATGTATGGAATACAGAAAATCATAAAAAAATTCAGAAACTAAGCAAAGAAAAATGAAAAAAAAAAAAAACCTCTTATTTTTTTTTTTATTCTTCTTCTTCACGTCCAGGATTACGTCCTGGGTCATTAGATAGGAATCCGAAGATGAAGAGAGAAACAAAGAATATCACTACTGTGTAAACGAAGAGTTTGAGAGTAAGCATTACACAATCTCCAAGATCATTTTGGGGAGAAAAGGGGAATAGATTATCCATTTTTGTACCACATATCCTATTTGGAAACCAAGAAATGAAGTGGTTTCTAGACAAGAAAGGAATCTGATTCCTTTGTTATTGTTACAAATACAAAAATTTTCTCGTCATACCCACAATTAGGTATTGTGGGGAACCGGAATACCGTCTTTGTTTGATGAAGGGTAAAAATGAGGAAATGAGATGATACAGATTCGTCGCGGTTATTCAAGAATTTCCATGTTTGAATCTAGGGTTCGTAATGTGAGACTTATTCCATATTATCAATTGATTGATAGAATCTTTTTTTTTTTTGTTTTTATCGAATAGATCATGAATGTTTCTAGGGCAGTATTAAAGATCTCATCGAAAACTTACAGCAGCTTGCCAAACAAGGGCTAAGAGAAGAAAGAGCACAGGTATGACTGGCATAACATCTACGATTGGATTAAAAAAAGCATAAGCCTCGGGCAATTTGGCGAAGAAAAAACTACTCGAATGAAGGGCATAATTAAGACAGATACAGATTAAACTAAAGATATTAGGCATAACAAACATTTCGTTATTGAAAATAATTTCATTTTATTGAGTTATTGATATAAGGATAAGGGGAAAAATGAAGAAGGTAGACCAACCCCCCCCCCCTTTTTTTTTTGAACTTTCCTAATCAAAATCAAAGATCCTTCAATTGTCAGATTAGAATAGAAGGAATTCTACTTTCCTACAATATCTTAATTGAATTATACGTAATGATCAATGAATTTGTTTTGATTCCACATCTACACGTGCAGAATCCCAGGAACAGCCTATTCCATGGTTATCTGGGTTGGAATTGACGAACAAACAACACTAATATTAGTGTTTATTAATGTCGAATCAAAATCTAAATGGGGCGTGGCCAAGCGGTAAGGCAACAGGTTTTGGTCCTGTTACTCGGAGGTTCGAATCCTTCCGTCCCAGGCTAATTCTATCAGAACAAAGATTGTTCTCTTTAAAAATATTTTGTTTAAGAGTTTCATGTTGGATACAACGTGATCCAATCTAAATTTTGGATTTCTAATGGAAATAGAAAAAAAAAAAAAAAAAGATTTTTTTTGGTCTAGGTAGGATGGGAACATGAAGCAATAGTTCAATTCCAAAATTGGGCCATTCAAGGTATGCCCGCCCTGCTCATATTGCAGTTTATTAGTTACTTAGAGAAACTTTCATCCCCAGATCAATGAAATTTGGATGCCTACATGATGCATTCTGGGTTGAAAGAAGGAGGGAGTTCTTGGTACTAATTCTATCACTGGGATTAAAACTCCTAAGACTGGTGCAAAAATAGTAACAACGAATTGCTCTAGACCTATTTGGCTTTGTACCTATGCTATCTTATATAGTATCCTGTATTGTAAGAGGATCCTTTTGTTGATTGGGTATAATTCATGATCCCCATCGAATTTCATTCGTATGGAAGATCTCAATTTCAATATCCGTGTTTGCCTGGATCTCATCAACAAACAATAAAGTTCAATACAGAACAGACGTATTTTCTTTGGACCCAATTGTTTTTATTTTGCATTTTGCTCCAATGAATAATTGGAAATCAATGTATCGATTGTAGACGAGAGTCATACATTTCATTCACTCTCTTTTTTGGAATTTATGGAAGGATTTCTGAAGCAAATCAAAACATGTAGAAACTTAACCATGCCTATTGTATTGTTATTATTCCATTTCAGTTAGAACAGCGGTTCGGGTTCGGTGAAAAATCTCTGTCATGCCTTAGATATCCACAATATCCACGACTTCCCCTGGTGACATCCGTTCGGTCTATTCGGTGTATCTGATAGATACGGGCAGATCATACTACTTCAATTTCAATTATGATTTTTTCAATCAGATGTCAGATGAAAGAATAAAGACCTTCATCTTACCTTGGGTGTGTCCTTTTCTATATGAAAACAAATGAATTTCTCGATCCATCTATCTGGTCTATCTGGTTTAAACCATTGATGATTCAATGGGAAAAGAAACATAGATTTATCTTATGAGAATCCAATCAATTCTCGTCTCTTTAATCAGTGAGAGATATCTACTCAAAATTTTTTGCTAAGCGACTTCTTTTACGGGGAAACTCATTTCCAGTAATGATTCGAAGTAGGAGATTCTTTTGTTTATGTGAAACCATTTATATTATAATGAATCCTTATGAAGTCTTGGTACTCGCAGAAGTTTGAGATCTATTCTATCGAGTCGCTTCCCGCCTTTTCGGGTCATTGGAATAGCCTTTTTTGGTTAATGATTCATTCTGTTCCGGTATTGGGAATCTAATCAAAGACCCTTCTTTAGTTTAGTTTAGTTGTTCGAAAAAGAATTGGACCCTTCATTGGATATTGGATTCTTCATTCATGACTGATCGTCCCGAACAATCATCTTTTGAAGATGTAAAGAAGTGTTAAAACACTCGTTTATTCGTGTTTCTTATTTTCTTATAAATATAAATAGAAATGTGTTTCATTCCCTATCCTTTCATAATAATAAAAAAAAAAATATGGAATACTATGTACTGATTGAACCAATGACTATTCATGATTCTATATTGAATCAATTCCATACCGGTTCCGAATTAGAAGAATGTTATGGTAAAACTTCGTTTGAAACGATGTGGTAGAAAGCAACGTGCGACTTGAACGACATGATCGGATGTGGACTCTTACATCCACCATTTTCTATATGAATGAAGATGCTCTTGGCTCGACATATTTTGTTCTGTTCCACGAAGACCCCAATTTCTATTGTTTTGGGTTATAAATAGTACATGATGGAGCTCGAGCAGAAAGTATTGATTCATTTATCAGGGGGCAGGATCTAGGGTTAGTGTCAATCAATAAGTTGGAACGACTTCGTAAGTATATCTTCGATATAGAAAGATGGAAAGGGTCCATTTCGAACAAGTTTCAAATCGAAAAGTTAAATTTCGAATTTGTCGCAATTAGTAAAACTATTTCGATCAAAAGTGTATCACAGGGGAATCAATCGTTCGTATGATTCTTCGACGTAAAGAAATACAAAAAGGTATGTTGCTACCATTTTGAAACGATTAAGGATCACCGAAGTAATGTCTAAACCCAATGATTCAAAGCAAAGATAAGGGATCCCAGAACAAGGAAACACCATTTTCAATTGTCTCAACAACTGGATCAGAATGAGGAATCAAAATGGATTCTAGATGAGACAAACAAAAGAGGTTAGAGACGGCTCAATAAATGTCTAAGGATTTCCCTTTGAGTTCTTTAAGAATTACCCAACTTGAGTGATGAGTACGAATGATATTTCTTTTTTTTTAGCAAGGAAGTACGAAAAAAGACGACTCCAATCATAGATCTCATGGATCCATTTGGCATCTATCTATATACAGAACAGAAATTCGAATCATTCTTTCTCGAGCCGTACGAGGAGAAAACCTCCTATACGTTTCTGGGGGGGGGTATTATTCATCTATCCCAATGAGCCATCTATCGAATCGTTGCAATTGATGTTAGATCCCGAAGAGAAGGAAGAGATCTTTGTAAAGTGGGTTTTTACGATCCGATAAAGAATCAAACTTATTCAAATGTTCCTGCTATTCTATATTTCCTTGAAAAGGGAGCTCAACCTACAGGAACTGTTCATGATATTTCAAAGAAGGCGGAGGTATTTAAGGAACTTCGAGTTAATCAAACAAAATAAAATGAATGAAATCAAAAGGGCGACCAGTATCTACCTTTGTGTAATTCTTTCTCCAACATTCCCTTTTTTCTTGCTCCCTATTCACTATTGCTCCCATATGGTCTCATATAACGATAAAGAATCTCTTGATATGAGATATGAGACGTATAGAAAAAGGATCGAGTGAATAGATTGAATAGATGAAATAACTGGATCTATGAAATTATGGGATTACCATCAATCAGGTGGTTTTCGTTGGGACTGAACCAACAAACAAAAACAAGGGGTTAATCTTGCTTATTGCACCTCTAGTGAATAAACCCGAGATCTTTTTTCCTTCTTCTTTCTTATTTATTTTATTGCTCCATCCACACTTCATTTCTTATCTATGTAGTGCCAATCCAACACAACGCCTTATTTTTCTTTTTTATTATTATTTGTTTTTCTAGCATTCAATTCATATTGACAATAGTTTATCGATCAAATATAATTTGATCGTAGATAAATGGATCTATTTATCTTGGTCCCATAAGTACTTCACATAAACGATCGGTTGGCCGGACCCACTGTAACACAAGAAGTATCTTCTTAATTAATAAAAAATGGATAAAAGGTTAATGTGGTTTATCCATTTTTATATCTATCTATACTTGTCTGGGAATCCACTGTATTTTAAT